TGTTCGCTCAAGAAAAGTTCTAGAAGATGTTAATCGTAAATAAGAAGATTGTTTACGAAAAAAAACTAAGAAAAATTCACATTCAAATATATAAGAATTGTACAGGAACCGAAATAGTCTTTTATTTTCTTTTGAAAAAATACAAATAGATTTTTTATGAGTAATGAGAAGACTATTCCAATTATGATATTCGTGAAGAAAGAATCGCAATGAATGCAAAAAAGGAACATCTTGAATCCAGCATTGAAGAATTTGAACCAAGATTTCCATATGGATGGGATGAGGTATTAGTATATCTGAGACATAATTTAAATGCGATAATTTGTCCTCTAAAAAGGGAAAAATGGAATGAATTGATCGTAAATTATGATATTTTGGTATTTCTTTTTTTTCTCCGAAAAAAGATACTAATCGCAGCGAGAACGGAATTTCTACAATAATTGCAAAACTTTCTGATATAATTTGAGAATCAAAATGAGAATAAAAAAAATTGTTATGCCCAATGAACCTCTTTTGGTTAGAATCATTAACCGAAGAAATCAAATAATTCTGTTGATAGATTCGAGTAATTAGGCGTTTTACAAGTGCTAAACTAGATTTATTGTCATAACCAAAAACTTCGACAGGTTCGTAAAAAATCGAACCATTTAAACCATGATCATGAGCAAGTGCATAAATATACTCCTGAAAGAGTAGCGGATATAGGAAGTGTTGTTGCCGAGATTTATCCTTTTCTAAATATCCTTGTAATTCTTCCATTGACTTACATTTCTACTTTAACCAGAAACAGTAGGCATTTCTTGGTTATCAAATTATACATAGTGCAATATGGTCAGAACAGAGTATGTATTATGTATGGCAAAAAATATATACCCCGGAAACAGGTAGTCCAATCAACAGATATTTTTCCTCTCCTCTTCTATCCAATGGGTTTATCTTCGTTATAATTCCCAGAGGTTCAAAAATCTTTTATTTTTGCAACCCGATCGCTCTTTTGACTTTGGAACAAATTCTTTTTGTCAGTATACTGTTTCTTCTACACATTCGTTTCCAATCCATAATAGAGAATAGTTAGGATTAAAAAAAAAAAAAAAAAAAAAAGAATAAAAGGACCACTCACAGGAGAACCCTTCCCCGCATCAGGCACTAATTTTTTTTTAACGTCTAATTAGATCGGGTAATTATTCAAATTAAGATAAGAATAGAAGCTCGTTGCTTTTTTTTACCAGAATTGGAGCCGTGGGGCTCTATCCATTTATTCACTAGACCCAACTGTAAATGTGAATTTCTTTTGTCTCCCCCCCCCCAAAAAAAAAAATGGGAATAATCCGGTAGGAATCAACTCAAAATTCTACTAAAAATGAATATAAGAAGAAATTCTATTTTCTTCTTATTATTACGACATGCTGTTTTTTCCACCCATTACCTTTCAGGATCAGTCGCGGTCTTATAGACTCTACCAATAGTCTGGACGAATTCGTTGCTTCATCCAAATGTGTAAAAGATCATAGTCGCACTTAAAAGCCGAATACTCTACCGTTGAGTTAGCAACCCAGACAAATATGATATGTAGATACGATCGAAATAAAAAAAAAAAAAAAAAAATGGAATTGCACTGTACAACTACGTCAAACTATTGAACTAACAAGAAATATAAAGGAAAAATTTGAGGATCAATTATAAACACCAAAATAACAAAATGAGCAGATCGGATTAAAAAACAACGGATTTCCAATAGAAAAATCAAAATTTATACAGACCACCCGTTTTCTAAAAATTTTTGATTTTCGTTAAGAAAATACATCTTGTATTGTATAACAGTAAATCCAGCAAACCCATCATTTGACTGAAGTAAAGGAAAAACCAACAGGGGTCGGAATAAATGGATCCATTTATCTACGATCAAATTATATTTGTTCGATACACCATTGTCAATATGAGTGGAATGTTGAGAGAACAAATTCAATTAATTAGTAAGTAAATCAAATAAGGATTTGTGTTGGATTGGCACAACAACAATAAAAAAGTATGAATTTGGGGTAAATAATTACCCAAAATAGATACTAGTTACCTTTCTTTTTTTTTTTTGTTATTTCTTTCTATAGAAAGATAATACGAATGATTGATTCCCTTGTAATATAATACACTTTTAATTTGAATCGAAAAAGTTTTCCTAATTCCAACAAATTTGTTTGACTTTTTTTTTATTTCATTTTTCATTTCAAACTTGTTTGGATTTTAACCCTTCGATTTCTATATTGAAGATATACTTACAAAGTTGGTCTAACTTATTTATTGTTACTAACCCTAGATTCTTCCTCCCGATAAATGAATCAATACTTTTTGCTCGAGCTCCATCGTGTACTATTCCTATTTACCAACCCAACACAAATTAGGTTCCTAGCAAGAACAGAATAAACTATGTCGATTCAAGAGCATCTTCATTCCTATAGAAAATGGTGGATGTAAGAATCCACAACGAATCATGTCCTTCAAGTCGCACGTTGCTTTCTACCACATCGTTTCAAACGAAGTTTTACCATAACATTCCCCTAATTCAATTTCGAACCGGTATGGAATTGATTCAAGATGGAATCATGAATAGTCATTGGCTCAACGGTATATAAATACCTTTTATGTATCTATGGATAGATAAATAGTTATCCGGAAAAGTCTTAGAAAGGATTTAAGTTATTTCACCCCATATTCTATCATATGAATGAAACAGATTTCTCAAAAAGACGAATAAACGAATTTACTTAAGTCTTATTTACATCTTCAACGGATTGTTCGGGGTGGTGAATCATGAAAAGGATCCCATTTTTCTCGAACAAAAAAATTCTAAACTTAAAAAGAACAGCCTTTAATAGATTTCCAATCTAATCCCGGATGGATTGGAAATTCCGGAACAAAATCAGTTATTAACCAAATATAAACTATTTCAATGACTCGAAAAGGCCAGAAGTTTCTTTATAATATAGATTTTTCACACTTCTTCGAGTACCAAGGGTTCATAAAAATGAAGATTCAAATCCTTTTTTGTTTTCATGAGTATGGAATAGAAAAGGTCTCGTGTAAGGTAAGATTAAAGTCGTTATTTTTTCTTTCAATTCTTTCTTTCATCTGAAAGAGAAAATAAGAATCAAGAATAAGAAGAATCTAATCTTTTCGTATCCATCATATACAACGAACAATTCTTACCGGAGGTAATCATGGATATTTAAAGAATCACAGACCCTTATTGACTTAACCAAAGGACCGCTGTTACTGAACAATACAATAATATATATATAATTATATAATATAGGACTTGTTCTTTTTTTTTTTATTATCTTGTTATATTTATATTATTTTTATATTATTATATTATACAGTATACAGACAGATTTTGTTTTACTTCAGGTTTCAAAATCTTTCCGCCAATTCCACAGAATATATAAATTTTCATCCATCCAATCGTTACATTACATTGATATTCATTTGAATAAGATCAAATTCAAAAAATGGGATCCAGATTAATTCGTTTTTCTTATTTTTTTTTTTCTTAGAAGTTTTAAGACGAACCATGAAATTAAATTAATACCAAAAACTACGTAATCTTTAGTCTCCACATAAAATAAAGTGTGGAATTGGGATACACTATTTATTTTTCTTTAGGCCCCCTTGGGAATGGAATAGAAAAAAGGGCCTTTTCCATTTCGATTCAGAATGCATCATGTTATAATTCCCATTTCACGGATATGGAACACAAAGCTTCCATAAGTAACTAACTTCAATATGAATATGAGTAGTACAAGCATACTCTGAATGGGAATGCTCCCCCAATTCAAAAAAGAATTGGGAATTAAAAGAAATATCTTTATTTCTACCCGTGCACTCGATCGCGTTTGTGAGAAACCAAACGAAAGAAAAGATATAATTCGTAGAATTATTCCTAGAATTCAGAACAGAGGGTTGGATCACATTATATCCAAAAAGTTGTTAAAGAGAAGAATCTTTCGTTTCTGATGAAGACGATCTGGGACGGAAGGATTCGAACCTCCGAGTGACGGGACCAAAACCCGCTGCCTTACCGCTTGGCCACGCCCCATTTAGATTTATATTCGACACTAATAAAGACTAATATTGGTATTGGTCATTCGTCAATCCCAACCCAAATACATATGAAATACATTGTTGCTAGGATTCAACACATGTAAATATAGAATAAAAAAATTATTGATCATTACATAAAATTCAATTAAGATATTGTATGAAACCATAATTCCTTGTATTCTCATTTGAGAATGAAAGGAAAGATTTTGGATTGGGGAGAGTTCGAAGAAAAGGAAGGATTTTTTGACCCGCCTTTTCATTTTTTCCCTCATAAAAAAAACTCAACCAAAATCAAATTTTCTAATCTACAAGAATGAAATGTTTGTTATGCTTAATATCTTTAGTTTAATCTGTATCTGTCTTAATTCTACCCTTTATTCGAGTAGTTTTTTCTTCGCCAAACTGCCCGAGGCTTATGCCTTTTTCAATCCCATCGTAGATGTTATGCCTGTCATACCTGTACTATTTTTTCTCTTAGCCTTTGTTTGGCAAGCCGCTGTAAGTTTTCGATAAAATCTTTACTACTCTGCAAAATTCATGATTTATCCAAAAAAATTCTAAAAATTGATAAGATCAGATAAGTTTTACATTATGAACCCTCGATTCAAAAATGGAAATTCTTGTATATTGAATTGAATGACCGCGGTGATAAATTTTGATCAACTTATTTCCTCGTTCTGACCTTCCAGTAAACAAGGACTTTCTAAGGACCCCACAATACCCAACAATGGATATGGCCACAAATTTTTGGTAATGAAGGAATCAGAATCTTTATGTCAAAATAGTGTATGTGATAAAAAATGGGCAATCTATTTCCTTTTTTCAAAAAAAATCTTGGAGATTGTGTAATGCTTACTCTCAAACTCTTCGTTTACACAGTAGTGATATTTTTTGTTTCTCTGTTC